AACAAAAAACAAAGCAAAGTAGGTTTAAGGAAGTTTACAGAAATACATATTTCATTTTTTTGATCGACAAGAATTCAGCGCTTTTTATCAACTTGATGGTAAGGAATTTCTGGATCTAGAAATTCATTTCATATAATTGAACCTTTTCAAACTGTTTCTTTTTAAGAACCAAAAAAATTTGTGCCAAAATAACAGATGCCAAGAAGAACAAAAGGCCTTGGACGCGTAATGGATCTTGAAGCACTATTTCCGCATCTCCCTGACCAAACCCCCCTACATTAGGATTGCTTGTTAATGGTTGATCAAGCTTGATAGATTCACCCTCTGAAACAAGAAGTTCTGGCCCTGGAGGTATAATATCAACCGCTTGGTGACCATCCGATGCATCAACTATGGTTATTTCATATCCCCCCTTTTCTTTACGTACTATTTTGCTTACTATACCCGCGGATGTAGCATTATAGACTGTATTGTTACTCTTGCTCCCATCAGGATAAATCTGACCCCTTCCCCTGTTCCCACCTACATATATAGGATATTTTAAGAAGTTAACGTCTTTCTTTGTAGCAGGGTCGGGGGAAAGAATGGGAAAGATGATTTCACTATATTTTTGACCTGGAACAGGACCTATCACAAGAATATTTCTTTTATTAGGACGATAACTCAGAAAAGACAGATTTCCTATCTTTTCTTTCACCTCGGGAGAAATACGATCGGTGGGGGCTAATTCGAATCCCTCGGGTAAAATAAGAACAGCCCCCACGTTCAAAGCCCCTTTTTTACCATTAGCAAGGACTTGTTTCACTTGCATATCATAAGGAATTCGAACAACTGCTTCAAATACAGTATCAGGAAGTACAGCTTGCGGAACTTCAATATCCACAGGCTTATTAGCTAAATGGCAATTGGCGCATACAATTCGCCCGGTTGCTTCTCGTGGATTTTCATAACTTTTCTGCGCAAAAATGGGATACGCATTTGAAATAGATGCTCGAGTTATTACATATATCATGATCGATACAGAAATAAATCGAGTCATCTGTTCCTTTACCCAAGAAAAAGTATTTCTATTTTGCATGATCCAATCATTGATCCCGGAATTTCTACAATAAATTAGATAGGTAGCTAGTATAGTTCCCTATCCACGAGTCTGCCATTGTACTGAAAAAATTCTACGAAAACAGGACGAAGGCCTTGAAAAGTATAAAGAATGAGAAAAATAGAAAATGCCCTTTTTATACGTGAAAAAATTTTTTGATTGATATCAGGAAATCAAATAAGTTCTTCATTCATTCATTGAATGATAAATGACTACAAGCGAAGGAGATACGCGATTTAAAAAACGGAAGATCCAATATTTCACAATTGTATCTAGAATAACTGGAAAAGTGGAAACAAGACCAGATATAATTTGCTCATTATGAGCCAATCCAAAATCATTGTAGATCGAACCAATCATTAGTTCCCAACCATGGGTTGAGTGAAATCCAATCCACAAATCAGTAACTAAAAGAATAGAAAAAGCTTTTATTGTGTCACTTAAGTTATAGAAGAATTCCTGAATCCAAGAATTCAGAATAACAAGTTCTTCATTACCCAGAATAAAATAACCACTTAGAATAGTAAAACAGATTATATTTGTCGACAAATGCAAAATGATATGGAGATGATATTCATTATGTGTTTTGACCAATTGTATCGTTTCTTTGTGTATTCCTATACGAAGCTTTTTTATATGTGTCTCTGGGTATTCTTTTATCATTTCATCCAACAAGAATAGTTCTTCTAATTCTAGGAATTTTTCTAGAACATTTTTCTCTTGAATATCATTCAAAAAATTTTCGGATTGTCTAGTATTCCACCAATGAATAATCCAAGGTTCCAGACTTTTTTGAAATGAGAGAGAGATCCACCAGGGCAAAAATATTATAGATGCAAGATATGGGAGGGAAGCCAATGCTTTCTTTTTTTTCATTTTTTATCTGTGAATTGTTAATGAACTGCTTCATTTGTCAACTTTATCCGATCTTATATTTCTCTAAAGCATGAGTTCTATAATAAGGTATCGAACCTATGGATCTATTCCCAGTTTTTTGTAAAAATGTAGTCCTTTCCTTAGATCTAGAAAAAGGAATATAGAAATAGAATTAAGGATCCCGTTTCGGATGAAATATATATATTTATAATAGAATAAGTAAATTCTAAGTAAATGGGATTTCCGAATATCTCAATTGGACAAATCCGAACGAATTTCATTTGTTCCTTTTGATAAAAATTCAAAAAACTTCAATTGGTACGCGCAGGAAATAGGCCAATTCGGCAGCTTTTTGTTCAATTTCTCGTGGAGTCAAATTCTCATCAGTACGAGTCAAGGGGATGGTTCCTTGGCCTCTGATTTCCATATAAAGAATACGACGAGGAAAAAGACCCTCTTTAACCTCCATTCTGATTGATTGGATATCTTTCATAAAGAAGCGAAGGAAAATGCGACGATTTTTTCCGGGGAATCCCCAACGAAAAATGCACATTATTCCTTCTTTTCTATCGAATCGATCATAACCACTACCTACATTCCACGAGATTGTGCACCACAAATAGGAACTAATGAATAAACCCGCGATCCCATAGAAGGACATCACGATCCCTTGTGGAAAAAAAATAATTTGTTGAGAAGGAAATCCAGGTATCAGATTCCTACCAAGATAACTAGAAATTCCAACCACTAAGAATCCTAGTGAACCTAAAAAAAGAATAAAGGCCCAGCAAAAATTACTTGCTTTTCGAGACCCTGTTATAAGTTCTATCCATATATGTTCTGATCGCCAGTTCATACTATACTAGATCCGATTGCATTCGATTGGAATTCAGAAAAAAAATTTGACTTTACTTTTCTTGATGCCAAAGTAACTTTCATCAACTAAAACTATTATGAACCCTTAGGAGTAATTGGTTAGATACATTGACTTTCTATTATAAAAATATTTGCCGATCGTTTTTATAACCCGTATATACATGGATTTATACGGATATCATGTATCCGCATGCATAACAGTTCTTTCATTTGTATTCGGAAAAAAGGCACATATCATACCACATTACACTAAACAAATATCTGTATTATGATTCAGTGTTGAAATAAATTGTTTCAATTTGGCCCCATCAGGTCTAGACAATCTTATTTTTTTGTACATGAAGAAATAAAGAAGCCATTGCAATCGCCGGAAATACTAGGCCCACTAAAGGGACAAAAATAGAGGGTAAGTAAAGATCTGTCATAGAGCGGGTACCTCAATTTAATATTTGTATCTATTATAAATATAAAGATATCATAAGTATATCTATTATATTATAATTATTATAAATAATATTAAGTACTTAATAAGTGCAAGGAATGAGAACTAAATGAAAATTTAGTATACCTATTCATCTTTCTACACGAATATGTATGACAACCCACTTTAAGTTTAAGAAATTTTATGAATTTTCCCGTCCTTTCTTTCTATCTTACTAATAAAATAAAGAGTTTTTTTTTATATTAAAGATAAAGAGTTTCTTATAAGTTCGCGACTCTAACTAAACTAATTCAACCCAACAAAAAGGGATTAGATTTCTAATAAAAAATGGAAGTTCTTGGTAGACAAGGCATAGAAATCACTTCCATTTTTTCTAGATTTTAATATTTTCGTTTTATTTCTATATTTTTTATTTCTATATTATATATATATATTTTTCAAAGGAAAAAAACCGTGTAGCTGAAATAACTCACTCAGAACGCCTTTTAAAAGATTACGCGGTATGATTGGGTCGAATAAGCCCTTATGGAATGAATACTCAGCTGCTTGTGAACCGTCGGGTACTGTTTTATTCAATGTTTGTTCAATTACTCTTTTACCTGCGAAAGCAATGTACGCGTTAGGTTCAGCAATAATAACATCTCCCAACATACCAAAACTGGCCGTTACTCCACCAGTTGTAGGGGATGTAAGGATTGATACATAGAATAACTTTTTATTTGATTGATAATTATATGAAGCAGAAGATATTTTAGCCATTTGCATCAAGCTCAAACTTCCTTCTTGCATACGTGCTCCTCCGGAAGCACACACAATAATAACAGGTAGAGATCGATTAGTAGCATACTCGATCAAACGGGTGATTTTCTCGCCTACTACAGATCCCATACTACCCCCCAAAAACTGAAAATCCATAACCCCAATTGCTATGGGAATACCATTTAATTGACCTATGCCTGTTTGAACAGCTTCAGTTAAACCTGTTCTTCGTTGATAAGAATCAATACGATCTTTATAAGGTTCCTCCTCTGAATGAAATTCAATGGGGTCCATGGAGACCATATCTTCGTCCATAGGATCCCAAGTGCCCGGGTCAATCAAAAGTTCGATTCTATCTGAACTGCTCATTTTCAAATGATATCCACACTGCTCACAAATATTCATTTTTGATCTAAAAAATTTTTTATAATTTAATCCATAACAATTTTCGCATTGAACCCATAAATTTTTGTATTTTTTATTTATATCAAAATCATTAGATCTTCCTCTTATATTGAAATCGCGGCTGTTACCATCAATTCGTATACTAGAATTTCCATTTTCACTATTGCTTACGCCTTCACTACAAATGAAACTAGAAATGTAACTGTCACTGTAATTTTCGGTATCACCTAAAATGTAACTATGAATACTGACTTCAAAACGAAGATAACTATCAATACAACTATTAATGTGATTACTCCAACTAGATTTAGTATCATACATGTAATGATAATAGTCGTGATTATTACTCTTAGACCTACTATTCAAATAACTGGAAAAAAAAGTTTCGAATTCGCTCAGAAAAAAACTATTATTGTCAATCTCAAAAATATGATTTTCAATGTCAAAATATACAGAATAACTATCACCATTGCTGTCCCTAACCAAAAAAGTGTTATCAGAGATCAAACTCCAAATATTCCTTATATCAATATCATTGAAACT